TATCTTAATTGAATTGTATGTAATGATCAAGAAATTGAGTTTCATTCTATATATACACGTGTTAAAATCCTAATAACAATTGACTGGATTCTATCCATGTTTGGGCTGGAATTGACGAACAATCAATAAGAATATTATTCTAGATTTGAAATCGAAGTGGGGCGTGGCCAAGTGGTAAGGCAACGGGTTTTGGTCCCGCTATTCGGAGGTTCGAATCCTTCCGTCCCAGAGCACCCGCATTCTATCTTTTTCACAAATGGAATTGAGTTCACAACACATAAAAACTCAATCTAATTGGGATCTAATGCAGGCAGGATAGGATAATGGATTCTTTTTTTTCTTTACATTAAAAGGGTTAGACGGACATATACCTCTTTCTATGTAAGGGGTTGAGTTACTTCTGTCGTGTGTGTATTTCTATCTCCATTTTCTAGACTCTTAATATTCTCAAAGATGCGATTAAAGTTCCTATGCGAACCGTGTTGAGGTAAAATAACAAGGAAGAACAAATATTTGATTTAGGTCTGTGTCGTTTTGTACCTAGGTTTATGATATTGTAAAAACGGGTGCTTCTTTTCGGGGGGGGGTTATGACTCCCGACGGGATTGGGGGAAGTACATAGGAGTTAATCAACAACAAAAGGTGTCAATTTGAATATCTACCCGAATCTCATTTAGAATCGAATTAATTATCAAAATACATCCGTAACGTGTGTTTTTTGAAACTCCATTTTGAGGTATTTCGTATTTTGTTCGTTATAAAATCACAAATAAACACAAATAAAACAGTCTCAATTTATGTAATGGTTGAAAGTCAGGGTGATGCAGACACTCTATTCACCTTAATGGAAAATGAATTGAACCCGAAAAGAAATACGTAACGTATAAAATATAAAATGAGGATCCTATCTTATCGATCTTATCTAGATAACATAACCTTTGATCTCAGTAAGAAGGGTTGACGGTTTTTGTGAAAAAAATCAGATTTGTTTTTCCAAGTTATAATTTCGATATAGCTATCTATCGCTTTTTTTGAAATAAATCATTCATTCTATTTCGAATTTCTATTTAGAACCCTATACGCCTATTATTCTAAAAAAAAAAATAGATATCGAAAAATCTATTAATTCAATTCTATCCGTATATTATTTAATGTATTAATGTAAAAAATAGAATCGATTTTTTTTTATTTTAATATAGAAAAAAGTATAGATTTCTATGTACCGACTAAACCAATGACTATTCATGATTCTATAATTGAATCACTTTTATACCGGTTCAAAATTTGAGGAATGTTATGGTAAAACTTCGTTTGAAACGATGTGGTAGAAAGCAACGTGCGACTTGAAGGACATGATCTAGTGTGGATTTTTCTATCCACCATTTTCTATAGAAAAAGGTGCTCTTGGCTCGACACCTCCTGTTCCGTTAGACTAGAACTCACGCTTTTGGGGGGGTTATAGTTAATTCATGGTGGAGCTCGAGTAGAAAGTCTTGATTCATTTCTTAAGAGCAAGAATCCAGGGTTAGTGTGAATCAATAAATTAGAACAACTTCGTAAGTATATTATATTTTTGACAGATAAATCGAAAGGATCCAATCCTAGTTTCCAACCAAAAAGTCAATTTTGTTGGAATCGATAAAACCTTTTCGATAAAAAGTATATCGTGAGAGAATCAAGCGTTTGTATGATTCTTTTTTTTGATAAACAATCACAAAAAGGGTATGTTGCTGCCATTTTGAAAGGATTAAAGATCAACGAAGTAATGTATAAACCTAACGATTCAAAGCAAAGAGATTCCGAAACAAGGAAATGCCCTTTTCATTCTCAATTGTATCAACAACTGGATTAGAATGAAGAATTCCAATAGAGGTTAAATAAGCCAGACAAAGGGGGGGGCTAGAGACCACTCAATAAATGAAATGTTTCTTTTGAGCTATTTTAGAGTTATTCAACTTGAGTTATGAGTGCAAATGGTTTTTTCCGGAAAGAAGAATGAGAGCAAACGGGGACTTAATTCTTAGTCTAATTCATTTTATGATGGATCTATTTGCCATTCTAATTTTCTATCTACACAACTTGAAAAAAAAGAAGAATCACAAATCATTTTTCTTGAGCCGTACGAGGAGAAAACGTCTTATACGTTTCTAGGGGGGTATTATTCATATAATCTATCCCAATAAGCCGTCTATCGAATTGTTGCAATTGATGCTCGGTCCCGAAGGGAAGGAAGAGATCTTCGAAAAGTTGGTTTTTATGATCCGATAAAGAATCAAACTTTTTTAAACGTTCCCGCTATTCTCTATTTTCTGGAAAGGGGCGCTCAACCTACCGGAACTGTTTATGATATTTTAAAGAAGGCAGCGGTTTTTAAAGAGCTTCGCCCTAATGAAATGAAATTCACTTAATGAAATACAACAAGAAAGAGACTTGAACGAGTCGTATATGGTTTAATAGAACCTTTTCTTTATTATTCACATCTTTTTTTGTTCTATATTGATATGTCTAGAAAAAAGATCAAGTGAACAAATGAAGAAAGTTATATTGACCAAGTCACTCACGGTAGGAATTGGATCTAGCAATAGACAATTCCAACATTCCTTTAAACTAGAAGGTTTTCCTTGGAACTATACTAAAAAAAGAATGAATTATTTGACGTATAGTTATTGATCTTTTTTCGACTTATTTTTTATTTTTATCGCCATTCCTTTCTAATCATGTACCTTATTTAGATAGTGCCAATCCAACACAAGTTCTTTTTTTATTTGTTCAATTGATTCTTTTATTATCTTTAATTTTCAATTAAATTTCTATTATTTCTTTTTTTTTTTTTTAACAGACATATTGACAAGAGTGTAATGAACAAATATAATTCAAGTGTAAATGGGTCCAGTTTTTTTCTATTTTTTTGTCCTACATACAAAACACAGTTTTTGTTTCTTACTTTATTCAAAGATTCGTTATAAAAAAAATGAAAAGGAAAATCTATATATATATAGAATGGAATGAATGAGAATATCTAAGGAGTGGTCTATCATTTTTTTATTTTGAAATTTCTTGTATTGTCAGTTGATCTGCTTTTTATTAGATTATCAAACTTACTTTTTTTAGATTTTTTGCTAATTCAATGCTTTGGTTGTCTTGTCTAATTTCTTTTTTTTTTTTGATCTCGATTGTATCTACATAGTATACTCTCTTTGGGTTGCTAACTCAACGGTAGAGTACTCGGCTTTTAAGTGCGGCTAGGGTCTTTTACACATTTGGATGAAGTAAGGGATTCGTCCACACCATCGGTAGAATTTGTAAGACCACGACTGATCCTGAAAGGAATGAATGGAAAAAAGAGCATGTCGTATCAATGGAGAATTTTGCAAAAATTTCGTTCTTATTAGATCGGTACAAAAACTTTGGTTGAATTTTTAGAACGAAATGAATTCAAAATTGGGTCGATTGGATACAGGGATCGAGCCTTATGGCTCTAATTAGAGGGAAAAAAGCAACGAGCTTATGTTCTTAATTGGAACGATTAACCGCCCTAATTAAATGTTAAAAATAGATTAGTGACTGATGCGGGAAAGGCTGTTCCAGGAATGGATTACAGATCCTTAGTGAATCCTAACTATTAACTAACCATTTTCCATTTGATTACAAAAGAAAATGGAGATGAATGTGTAGAAGAAACAGTATATTGATAAGGATACTTTTTTTCCAAAATCAAAAGAGCGATTGGGTTGAAAAAATAAAGGATTTCTAACCATCTTCTTATCCTATAACTATAAAGAAAGAAACCAATTAGATGGAAAAAAGATAGAGAGTCCGTTGATGAGTTTACCTATTTCCGAGGTATCTATCTATTATTTTTTACTATAATACCTTGTTTTGACTATATCGCACTATGTATCATTTTATAACTTCCGAAACCCTCTACCTTTCTTTTTGTTTCCGATCTCATTTTAAATGGAGGAATTCCGAGGATATTTAGAACTAGATAGATCTTGGCAATACTTTTTATATCCACTTATCTTTCAGGAATATATTTATGCACTTGTACATGATCAGGATTTAGATTTGAACAGGTCCCTTTTGTTGTCAAATAAAAAAAGGGGGTATGACACAAAATACAGTTTACTGATTGTAAAACGTTTAGTTATTCAAATGTATCAACAGAATCATTTGATTCTTTCTCTTAATGATTCTAACAAAAATGAATTTTTTGTGCCCAAGAACAATTTGTATTCTCAACGGATCTCGGAGGGATTTGCAGCTATTGCGGAAATTCCATTTTCTATGCGATTGCTCGCTTCCTTCGAAGGAAAAGAACGAAAAAAATATCAAAATTTACGATCAATTCATTCCATATTTCCTTTTTTAGAGGACAAACTTTCACATTTAAATTATGTCTTAGATATATTGATACCCCACCCCATACATTTGGAAATCTTGGTTCAAACTATTCATTACTGGGTAAAAGATACTTCCTGTTTGCATTTATTGCGATTCTTTCTTTATGAGTATTGTAATAGTGTTATTACTCTAGAGAGATCTGTTTCACAAAATCCGAATAAAAGATTCTTTTTGTTCTTATATAATTCCTATGTGTGGGAATGCGAATCCATCTTCGTTTTTCTCCGGAACCAATCCTCTCATTTACGATCAACATCTTACGGCGCCCTTCTTGCACGAGTCTATTTCTACCGAAAGTCAGAAGATTTTGTAAAAGTATTTACTAAGCATTTTCGGGTTATACTTTGGTTCTTCAAAGATCCTTTTCTGCATTATGTTAGGTATCAAGGAAAATGGATTCTGGCTTCAAGGGGTACATTTTTTCTGATGACTAAATGGAAATATTACTTTGTCAATCTCTGGCAATGTACTTTTTCTCTATGGTTGCAACCAAGAAGAATCTATATCAATCGATCACCAAATCAGCCCATTGACTTTTTGGGTTTTCTTTTAAGTGTGCGACTAAATACGTGCGTGGTACGAAGTCAAATGTTAGA